TTCGAACCCATAGCTGATGATAGAACTAGAATAGATATTTTCTGTTTCCTACTCACACGAGCCCATATCCTTGCTTTTCGATCAATCTCTAATTCTAATCTTCCTCCCCAATCAGATATTATGGTGCCGGTATAGACCGAAATTCCGTTATGGTCCAATTCTGACCGGTAATAGATACCGGGGCTTTGCAATATTTGACTGATCACAATTCTGTATAGTCCATTTACTATAGAAGTTCCCAGGGAATTCATTAGAGGAATGTTTCCAATAAAAATTGTTTGTTCTTGCATATCCCTACGGGTTTTCCAAATTAATCCTGCGGATACGTATAATTCAGAAGAATATGTGAGTGATTCATATACAGCATCTCTTTCTTTTATCAATGGTTCTACCAATTTATATGTTTCCACAAATAATTGAAATTCAATTTCTTGATCTGTATCTTCAATTTTTGGAAACTTAGAAAGTTCTTCTGTTAAGCCATGATCAATGAACCTACAAAAACCTTCAAATTGTATCTGATTAAACCCAGGTATTGTAGACATTCTCTCATTTCCACCCCCAAGCATTTTATTTATTTCCCATTTATAAAAAAAATCCCATTATTTGCTTATTCATCATAAAATGGATCGATCTAGCAATGATGGAATTTATATTATGTTTACTGAATCACATGAAATTTTACCTAACTTCATAGGTGTAATAGATGTAATGCATGAAATACATATGAACGTAGGAATAAAGAGACTTTGATACTCAAATTGGAATTTGCAACAACTACAAATCAAATACAAAGGAATTGGTAAATTCTATTTAGACTTATGGAGTTTTGTATAAAATATCTATATCAAAACAAAAGGGAGTCAATTTCTACCATTATTATGATATTCCAATCCGATTGGGTACTATAAATAGATTCGGGATTTGATCTGCAGAAACAATATAGAATTTTTTGGTATTTTTTTAACAACATGGAACTTTTTCGTAGATTCCACTGTTAAAAAAAATTCGCTTCGCATAGAAGAGAGATATTTTACCTATACCTATATTTTTTTAGTAGAATTCGTAGAATTCGATTGAAGTATGTATAAGGACTTGTATTTATTAATAAACATGTGCAGATAGATATATAGTTATATATATATATCGCCTCCTTTCTTACAGTTCTCTGGGGGACATCACATGTCGTACTCTATCAAAATTTTCTATTTAATGATAATGAAAAAAAAAATTGTAAAAATGGAATTCCGACCATTTCCTCTAAACATCTTATATGGATAAGATATCCTAGATAATAGTAATCGTTTATGTTCGGGGGTTTACATATACTCATACTCGCTATTATAATTTTAATTAAGAGGGATTTTTTTAGGATTATGGAAACGAATCAATACGGATGGATTAGTAATCATTAGTTATGTATCAATTTTGATTTATTTAGGTAAGGTATCCATTTTGGGATTGTTTTCTTATATCATTAGGGAAACCGAATTTTCAATTTCAATCCAAGAATCATTTATAAATTCACAGTCAATAGTTAAAGTTAACGGTTCCCATTTGTCCTGAATTTTGGCTTTTGTGACTGAGAAAATCCACATTCTTTTCTTTCAATAGAAAAAGAAAGCAAAGTTTTGCGGTTTTTTGTTTTAGATATTGTGTGTTGTAAGATACTATCAATGGAAGAGATAGAGCCAATCCAATATTTTGTATCGTTTTGGCGGCATGGCCGAGCGGTAAGGCGGGGGACTGCAAATCCCTTTTTCCCCAGTTCAAATCCGGGTGTCGCCTCATCAACAAACAAAAGAATCGAAATACCTTCTTCTGTTTTGCTGATATAACTTTATCATTTTTATGTTAATCTTAAACTTAAAAAAAGAACTTCTTTCTTTTCGATAAGCTCTAACCACGCATGTAATAGGCCATCCCATCTCCCGATTGTCTCTATGAAACAATCGGGGGACAGTAAAGATTAGATCAAATGAGAAGGGAATAATAGGGGTATGTGATAGATAGTGATCTATCTTGATTCTCTATTTTGAGACTTTTTACTTAATGTAATGAAATGCAGGACAACAAAAGAAAGACTAGGTCTTATTATTCCTACATGGTACTAACACTCCTTTGATACTTCCAAGAGTTTCTCTGCTTCTTTTATTTATTTGTGCTTAATTTTTTCGATGATACTAGAAATCATATAATAACTTGGTATAATTCGATTTTTTGTATTGTTTCATCAATGGTGTTGTGCCCGAATCTCTTTTTGACTATGCGCTAGTGATTCCACTATTATTAGTGAATAATAATTATTAGTGAGCAATAATGGAATAATTCTTTTATATTCATAGAGATAGGGGACATAATTCACATGGATATGGTAAGTCTCGCTTGGGCTGCTTTAATGGTAGTCTTTACATTTTCTCTTTCCCTCGTAGTATGGGGAAGAAGTGGACTCTAGAAGTACTACTAATTGAAAAATCAAACTGTATTGTTTTTGGTTTATTTTATCTTTCTGAAAATTTTTTTTTTGAACAGTAAAAAAAAGAGTTCGGATTATAAGTTTTTAAGTGGATCCATACTTTCGACACGAAAGAACATAGACATAGTGGTTGTCCAATGAGATACTACGCATAAAAATATACTACCTCATAATAAGATAGTACCTCGGGGTAGCCACCCACATATTACGTGCTTACCACTTGTTTTATTTATTAGTCTAAGTATTTTAGTTATTTTCAAAATAGGATTTTTTCTTGTTTTATGGAACTCATTTCATATCATGGTTCAAACGTTAAAGATGGGGTTTGCTAATTCTTTTCGAAATCCGAAGATAAAAAGTTCCCATGGAACCGAACTCCTGGATCATCGGTCAACTGCTCAATCAATTACTTCTTTCGAATGCTAAAAAAAGATTAGTGGCCTTTCGATTATTTCATTTCAGATTCATTGGAATCAACATGAATTATGAAGCAAAGAAATAGAATTGGGCCACTATGTATATTAGATTAATATTCCATATATGTAATTGATATGATATCTATATATAAATAGAAAGATATATATTGTAGATTCATCTATATTCAAATTGATCGATATTCCACCTCTATTTTTATACAGTACAATTTTATACACTTCAATAACAATAATAGATAGTATGGTAGAAGGATTCATATATTTCTTTCTACCATACTATCGGATCTCATAGAATACTTCTCTCGTAGAATACTGATAATTCTAGTCCGCCAATTTCATTTAAGACGCGAAATTTTAATGCTTTTTATTTTTCTTATCTTCAATCATTGATAAGAACTAAAAAGTCAAGGTTAATTCAAATTAATCACTTTGACTGATTGTTTTTACGTATATTATAAGTAAAAAGGCGGTAGGAACTAGAATGAACAGTGCAGTAGCAATAAATGCGAGAATATTTACTTCCATAATCTCATCGTTTCATTTTTTATTCGCAATAACTCGGGATTTAATCCCATAGAGATGATAAATGTTTCGCTTGTAAATTCAATGGGATGCATTGCATCTCGATGATATCGAATCATATTAAAATATCATGAATAACAATATCGGAGCTATCAAATCGATTCATCGTCGAGAATTGAATAGTATAACATAGGAAGATCTTTTATCCATAGCGAATTTAAACAAAATGGGATTCCCGATGCAATCAAGAATTTCTTGACTTTTTTTTATTTATAATTTTTTGCATTCTTTCTTTTCTATAATCTACTGCCCTCTTGTTCAATGCAATCATCTGATGAAGTCTCATCAGACTACCTTTACCCTTACATTGTTTATAAACCAACTCAAGCAAAGAATTGCAGCGAAATTCAAAAAAGGAAAAGGAGGGAGGTTCGAACTAAACTCCTTCCTTTTTTTGTACTTATCAAATCTTCTTAAAAAAAATAAATAAAAACGAAAGAAACTTAAACTTTCAAAAATTATTAATTCCCTCACTAAGAGAGATAGATGGGATCCTTGTTTGTATTAATATCCTCTTTCCTTGAATTAGTAGTGGGACGTATATAGCAAAAGTTAAGTGTGAAATTTTAATGAGATAGATTATTTCAAATTCAAATTAGTAATTGAATTTACTAATTGAGGTTACAAAAAATCGGAGCCAGAACGGATATATTTTGCTTTAAGACGAAAAATTAGAGCAAAGTTTACTATGTAAAATTGATTTTGTATCGTCCAAATCCCTTTTGTGTATGTGCTTCCCGGAAACGTATAGTACTCTATTTCATTAGAAAAATCGGGCGTAATCAACTAGACCCAGTACGGTATTCCTTCGAATCCTGAATATGATTCTACCAATAATTGTGGTAATTCACATATAGCACATATGTCTTTCTCCCATCAATTAGTACTCGTTGAAGAAATAGAAATTCCCATATTTTTTTTGGTGAAAAATGTGGAAAAAAAATAAGAGAGATCCCGTTTGGAATAAAATGAAGTTATGTTATTTGTTCTCTCTTTCACAGGAAAGGAAGAGATGAATTGATGTATTTTTTTTATTGGATTTGGATCCATCGGGACTGACGGGGCTCGAACCCGCAGCTTCCGCCTTGACAGGGCGGTGCTCTGACCAATTGAACTACAATCCCAGGGAAATAAAGTGTACAACATATGTTGTTGATTTAATTTCCTTCAAACCTTTCTATGTAGATTTTTGATTCGAATTGTCATATTCTACCAGACGGAGACGCGAGTAATAGATTGATATGCGCGGAGACATGTACTTTAGTGCGAGGAGCATGGATTAATAGTCATTTTTTCGTTATTGTCAAATTGATTGATAATCAATCTGTCAATGAATAAAAAAAGAGTTTTTTTTTATTCTTTCATATCAAGTCAAGCATTTCTGGAGAAGGACAAATAGGTTATATCATTTTATGGTGGATACGCGAATTATTGGGCCGAGCTGGATTTGAACCAGCGTAGACATATTGCCAACGAATTTACAGTCCGTCCCCATTAACCGCTCGGGC